CAGAGGAAATTAATATATAAAAGATAGTTTAAATTTAAAATAATACTATTACAAAGTATAGATCTGTGGTTAGTCTTTTAAACTAAAATAGCTTAAGGAAAGCGTAATAACTGTTAATTATTCTAATTGGTTCGATTCCAAATTTTAGTGAAATCTGTTTTCTGTGAGCAAATTGGGGTGTGTATCAATGAGGAATGCTTTAAATTTGTGTTGTCTTAAGGAAATAAGAGGTATAATAGTATAGTATGAAAAAGTATATTTGATTTCCAATCAAAAGGTTTAAATGTTTTTAATATTATTAGTGTGGATAAAGCGATGATTAATGTCAACCAATCATAAGGATATTGGTACTCTTTACTTTATTTTTAGAGTTTGAGCAAGATTTATTAGAACGAGGATAAGTGTATTGATTCGTTTAGAGTTATCTCAAGTGAGACAAGTAATTAGAGATAGGCAACTATATAATGTAGTTGTGACTGCTCATGCCTTTGTTATGATTTTTTTTTTTGTTATACCCATTATAATTAGAGGGTTTAGAAATTGATTGTTGCCATTGATATTAAGAAGTCCAGATATGGCTTTTCCTCGGTTAAATAATATAAGTTTTTGAATATTGCCTCCTTCTTTGTTTTTGCTACTTATTAGCTCTGTTATTGAAAGTGGAGTAGGAACTAGGTGGACTGTATATCCTCCTTTAGCTGGTAATTTAGCTCATTCTGGTGCAGCATTAGATTGTGCTATTTTTTCATTACATCTTGCTGGTGTTTCAAGTATTTTAGGATCTTTAAATTTTATAACTACTATATTTAATATAAAAAGAAAGGGATGAAGACTTTTTACAATACCTCTTTTTTGTTGAACTGTTTTGGTTACTACTATTTTGCTTTTACTTTCATTACCTGTTTTAGCGGCTGCTATTACTATGCTTTTGTTTGATCGTAATTTTAATACTTCTTTTTTTGATCCGGCTAGAGGTAGGGATCCTGTTCTTTATCAGCATTTATTTTGATTTTTTAGGCATCCTGAGGTTTACATTTTAATTTTGCCTAGATTTAGGATAATTAGTCATATTGTTGTTTTTTATTCTAATAAAGAGGTAGTCTTTAGATTTTATAGGATGGTATGAGCGATTATTAGAATTAGATTTTTAAGATTTTTAGTTTGGGCTCATCATATGTTCACAGTGAGAATGGATGTTGATTCTCGGGCTTATTTTACTGCTGCTACAATAGTTATTGCTGTTCCAACTAGAATTAAGGTGTTTTCTTGAGTTAGTACTATATTAAGATCTAAAATAATTTGATTTGTACCAGTTTATTGAGTTTGCAGATTTTTATTTTTATTTACTGTTGGAGGTTTAACTAGAATTGTTTTATCTAACTGTAGTTTAGATTTAGTTTTACATGATACTTATTACGTGGTGGCTCATTTTCATTATGTATTATCAATAAGGGCCGTGTTTGCTATTTTTGCTAGATTTACTCACTGATATTATTTGTTTACTAGATTAGCATATAATCATATATTAGGTGTGATTCAGTTTTGAGTAATATTTTTAGGAGTTAATTTAACTTTTTTTCCTCAGCATTTTTTGAGACTAGCCAGAATGCCTCGACGTTATAATGATTTTAGTGATTTTTATCTAATATGAAATGTTTTTTCATCAATTGGATCTGTATTGAGTGTATTTAGTGTGATTTTATTTATGTTGATAATTTGGGAATCAATAGTAGCTGATCGTCAGGTGTTTAAGGTAGAATCTGAGAAGGTTTTCATGGAGTGAATTCATAGATCTCCTCCGCCTAATCATACTTGATTGGAAGGTCCTCTAAGTGTATCAAGTTAAGAGTTTTAGGTTAAAGATAAACTAATCGTTTTCAAAACGATAGATATTTTTGGAGAAGATAAACTCTGATTTTTTTTTATTATAATTTAATTTTGGAGATATGTAAAAATCTTAAGACGTGAGTCGTAAAATATTATTTAGGTTATATATGTTGAGATTATTTACCTTTTGTATAATGGTTTGACGAGAATTTAAAATTAGGTATAATAAGCTCGAAACTTTCCGATTTACTTTTATATGAAAATTTACTGTTGAAATATTATATGAAATTAAAAGTAGGAGCGAGAGGCTAAACAAGGAAAGTGATAGCTAGTTTTTGTTCTGTCATTTTTGATGCTAATTTAAGTTAGTGTGGTACTTTAGGGACAGCTTAAAGTATTTTATATTTACGTAAATAAGGATAAAATATTATATCTTAATTTAAGCACTCCATTTTGTATTTTTTACAACAAAACTAAATATGTTAAAATAAGTACAAATATTTAATAAATAATTTTTTAAAAATAAAAAAATAATAATTTTAATACAAGTGGTATAGAGGAATTCGGCAATGATTCAGATTGATTGTTTAATAAAAACGTAGTTTGTTGTTTTTTATAACAAATCAGATCTGCTCCATGTTTAATATAAATAGCGTCTTAGTTCCTTAAAGTAGCGTAATAATTTGTCTATTAATTGTAGTCTAGTGAAAGATACTACAATCTGAAACTGTCTTTGTACTTTAATTGGAAATTTTTTCTCAGTGAAAATACTGAGGTTATTATATAAGAAAAAAAGACCCTAGGTGGTTAATTTTATTTTTTATTTTTATAAAGATAGGAATTTGGCTGGGGCAGCCTCTTATGATAAAAATTATAAGTGTTTAGTAATTCTTGTGGGAATAATATAAAAAACCATAGCATGAAACACCAACCCTAGGGATAACAGCGCAATTAATCACATAAGTTCGTATTTACTGATTAGATTACGACCTCGATGTCGACTTAGATTATTAACTTAAGTGTAGCAGCTTAGTTTATTTGTTTGTTCACCAATTAAAAATCTACGTGAGTTGGGTTTAGAACGAGGCAACTTAGTTTTGATTTTTTCTATAATTTAATTAAGATTTAGTACGAAAGGAATTATTTTTGAAAATGATTTTATATGAGATGCCAGAAGAATGGAATACTTTGATAAAGTATATATGAGTGTAATACTTTCTCATATGTGTTTGCAGGTCTTTTTTTGGTTTGTGTTTTATTTGTTTTTAGTATCTCTAATAATTTTTTTATATGGAGAAGATTGGAATTAATTTCTTTAAGTGTAATGATAATAAATTTGTTTTTAAACACTAAAATAAAAGGATTAACTAGGATAATTAACTACTTTTTAATTCAAGCTATTAGAGGAGTGATGCTTTTACTCATGTTATTGTTAGAGATAAGATTAGCAGATAATTATTATTTTTTTCAATGTAGTATAATAAATAGTATACTTTTTATTAGAGTAAGAGGTCTTTTAATGAAATTAAGGTTATTTCCTTTTTATTTTCAAATTATTTTTGTTTTTTTTACTTTAGAAGGTTGACAATGTTTTTTATTATCTGTTTATCCTAAATTAGTTCCTTTTTTACTATTAATAAGATTGGTTTTATTAAGAGGCATATATTTATTTTTTTTTGTAAGACTACTGTCTATTTTGGTAAGAAGTTTTCAGAGGGTTCTCTCTACAGATTTGCGTGCACTTTTTAGGTGATCCACTATTAGGCATTCTGGTTGATTGATTCTGTGTTTTTACTCTAGAATTTTTTTATTCTTAGCTTATTTCTTATACTATGTAATAGTTATGAGTATGTTATGAAAAAGTATGGAGCAAACTCCCAAAAATTTTTTTTTAGGAAGCAGAATAGCTTCTAGTGGTATGGTTTTATTTGTTTTTATATTAAGATTAAGAAGATTTGCTCCTTTAATAAGATTTATCTTAAAATTATTATTAGTTTATGAGCTGTTAGGTTTTATTTCTGGTTGAATAATAATTTCTATTTTGCTTTGTATAATTAGAGCTATTTTTTTTTATACTCGAATATTTCAATTTATGGTTAATATTAATAATAGTTACATAAGGTTTCGAAATAGCACTAAATACACATCTATATGAACAGTTAAGAATATTTTTATATTTTTTTTATATTTATTTAGTTCTTTATTCATTTTTTTAATTTAAAAAAATAAGATCAAAAGCTTTGGTTGAAGCGTGAAATTTTTAATTTCAAGAAGAAAATATTTCTTGGTCTAAGTGTTTGTTTTGTTCTTTATGGTATGTTTAGGAATTTTAAGTTTGCTAATTATGGAAATAGACTTAATTCTAATTTTGGTGTTGTTAGAATTTATTTTTTTGATTTTAATTTTAGTTTTAGTATATTTTAGCTTTAATTTTTCTTTAAGATTGTTAATTGTAACTTTCTCCTCATGCGAGAGAGTCCTTAGAGTTTCTTTGCTTTTAATAAGTAATAAGCAAAGACTAAGTTTATATAGTAAGATTTACCTATAGTTAAGATTTAGGATAAAAAGTCTCTGTTATTGTCAGTAACAAGGTTCTCAGTCAGAAATCTTAGAAGTAAAACTTTTTGTTGTGGGGTTAAAATTCCAAGTTTTAGTAACTATATACAAACTTAAAAAAAGGTAATAGGAAAAATTAAGCAATCGTTATTCGGACTTAGTACTGGAAAAATAATGGATAAAAAGTGGTGCCAGTAATCACGGTTATACCTCGCATATGGGAATATTAAATTTAGGATAAATAACTATGGATGTTTAATAAGTAGAATTTTAAATATGCTATATAAGTAAGGAAGTAAAGGTTAAAAATGGATTAGTTACCATGTATATTTTAAAAAAAGGTATTAATAATATATAAACTTAAACAACTAGGCGGTACTTTTATCAAGGGGGGAACTTGCTGTTAGTCTGATAATCCTCATTAAAAGTAGTTAGAATTAGATTCAGTGTATGTCCGTGTTAAATAATATATAATATAGTGTTATTCAGGTCGCCATGCTGTTATTCTAAAAAACAGTTAGTTACAGTGTATTATTTAAGTATAAATAGCATTAAGTAGCTATTTTTAAAAGGACTCGTTAGTAAAAATAAATTAAATATTATTTTGAATATTTTCTAAAAGTGAGTACTCACCGCCCGCCACCGATTATGTTGAGTTATCGTAAGGCGTAACAAGGTAGTTGTTGCAGAAGCAGTAACTGAACTATTGAGTAGTTTAATTTTTAAAACCAAGTTTTGAAAAAGCTTTGATATTATTTATAATCTTAATATAGTGCATAGTTTAATAAAAAACATTGTGTTTTGATCACAAAAATATTTTCGAAGAATTCACTATAGAATGGTTTTTAGTTTTAAAGTTTAAAATATTATTTTTGTAAAGTAAAGATACTTTTGTGTAGTGGGACCAACCTTCCTTATAGGATAAGTTAATCCACCATCTTTAGGAGATGGTTATACATTTGAAATGTTTGGGAATTTGCCTCAGATTAATTTAAGTTCTTTTTTTTTTTTTTTTTTTATTTTTATTTTATTTTTTTGATATAATTTTTTGTATCTAACATCTGATATTATTAGGATTTAGTTTTATTTTTTTATTAATATTTAGTGGATATCTAAATTTTTTTTTTTTATTTAGTTTTTTAATTACTTTTTTGTTGTTTTATTTAAGAGGGAAAGAAGTTGTAAGGGATACTACTTTAGTAGATTTAAGAGAAGTTCAGAGGTACGAGTGTGGTTTTGAGTCTTTTTTAGATTTAAGTAAAAGATTTTCTGTTCAGTTTTTTGTTGTAAGATTGTCTTTTATGCTATTCGATTTGGAAATTTGTTTGTTTTTGCCTTCTGTTATGGGTGGTGTGAGATCTATTATTTTTAAAAATGTTAGAGTTATTTTTTTACTATTGGTATTAATAATTTTTGTTTATGAGGTACTAAGTAGGGTATTGTTTTGATAAGAACTGATGACAGAAGGTATATGTGTTGATTTGTAAAATCATTAATAGTGGTGACTCCATTTCAGTTTATTGACTATATATAATTCGCTGTTGTTGCAAGATTGTTATAATAATATTAGAGTGGAAGTTTTGTTGTTTCATGATTATTCTTTAATGGTATTAGTCTTTATTTTGGTAAGATTTTTATTATTTAGTGTTATAATTTTAAATACTAGCAGGTTCTTAGTAAGTAGGTATCGTTCTTCTGAGTTTTTGGAGTTTAGTTGGACAGTGGTGCCAAGATTTTTACTATTGTCTTTAAGAGTTCCTTCTTTGTTTTTAATGTATTTTATGGAGAGAGCTACTAAGTATGATTTAACTTTGAAGGCAATAAGGCATCAATGGTATTGATCGTATGAGATGCATGAGTTTGGAGTTGAAATAAGTTTCGACAGTTATATAAAAAGAGATACAGAAGTGAGGGATTATCGTTTGTTAGATGTGGATCATCGAGTTATTTTGCCTTATCTAAGTAAAATTCGTGTTTTAATTAGTTCAAGAGATGTTTTACATTCTTGGGCTTTGCCTTCTATAAGAGTAAAAGCAGATGCTTGTCCTGGGCGTTTGAATATATTAAGTGTTATAAGTTATCGTCCAAGAAGTATTTTTGGTCAATGTAGTGAAATTTGTAGGGTAAATCATAGTTTTATGCCTATTCATTTAGAATTTGTGGATTGAGATAATTACTTATCAGCCGTTGTTTCGTAAGAATAATTTAATTAGTTTATTTTTAGGTAGTTTTTCTCATTTGCCTGGACCTATTAACCTTAGTTATATATGGAATTGAGGTTCTATTGTTAGAGTAGTCTTGATTATGCAAATTTTGACTGGGATTTTCTTGTCAATACATTATGTTAGTGATGTAAATTATGCTTTTGATTCAGTCGTGCATATTCAACGAGATGTAAATTTTGGTTGAGTTATTCGAAGTATACATGCTAATAGAGCAAGTTTATTTTTATTAAGATTAATTATTCATACTAGACGAGGATTATATTATAAATCTTATTTAAAATATCATGTTTGAATGGTGAGGGTAGTAATGTTAATTTTATCTATGCTAACTGCTTTTTTTAGATACGTGTTACCTTGGAGACAGATAAGTTTTTGAAGAGCAACTGTTATTACTAACTTAATAAGTGCCATTCCCTTTTTTAGAGATGATTTAGTTGTGTGGGTATGAAGAAGATTTTCTGTTAGGAAAGCTACTTTGACCCGTTTTTATACCTTTCATTTTTTATTTCCATTTATTGTTGCAGTTTTATCATTACTTCATTTGGTTTTCTTACATGATAAGAGGAGTACTAATCCTTTAAAAGCTAGTAGTAACACTTTAAAAGTTTATTTTTGGCCATATAACAGAGTTAAAGATTTAGTTGGTTTTTTTTTATTATTTATGTTTTTTTTTATGGTTGTATTTTATGCTCCTAATCTTTTTTCAGATCCAGAGAATTTTATAAAGGCTAATTCAATAGTAACTCCAATTCATATTAAACCAGAGTGATATTTTTTATTTGCGTATGCTATTTTGCGCTGTATTCCAAACAAGGGATTAGGAGTTTTAAGATTAGTTCTATCTATTTTAATGCTGATATTTATGCCTATTATTGCTTTGGCTTTTAATCGTAATAAGATGAAGGTAACTAGAAGTAGGCATCAGGTTTTATTTTGAGTTTGATCTGTTAATTTTATCATTTTGACGTGATTAAGGAGGTCTCCGGTAGAGGATCCTTATATTGGTTTGGCTCAGGTTTCTAGTGTGATTTATTTCTTAGTCTTAATTGCCATAGCGATTAGTTAACTATTTACTAGTATGGCGGAGGTAAACGCATGAGAGCTAAGATCTTATTACGTAAGTTGTACTTACTATTAGTATTATTGAGGGAGAGAGTATGTTTGGAACGGAGTGGATAGGCTATTACGTTAAGTCGTTAATTTGCAAAATTAAAGAAGCTCTATAAGTTCCTCTCGTATTCGTTGCTCTTAGCAAAGAAAGGCAAAAAGTAACGAATACGAGAGGAACTTTAAATTTTACTTTTTTGAAAGTTTAATAAGCTTAAAAATAAATAGAAAGGCATTATTAGTTATAAATTAGTTAGTTTATAACTAAGAATTGAGTTTATAAAAAATGAGAACTTATGTCTAGTAAAGACTTATCTATATATAAATTTATTAATTATTAAGTTAGTAGTTTAAATTTAAAAATACACGCCTTCTAAGCATGAGATGTATTTATCTTAACTTATTACTTAGTTACAAAATAGTTTATATGAAAACAGAGGTTTGTGGGGCTTAAGAAATATTATTTTTGTAATTTTTGAAAAAATCTTTAAGAAATATTTTTTATGCTTTTATTTAAAGTAATATTTCCATACAAAAGAGGTTAATGGATACTAGGTATTTGCTACATACTTTGTTAAAAGTTCAATTCTTTTAAACTTCTGTTAGGGGATAAAAGAGTTATTTAAATTTTATCAAAATTTAATGCTTGATGTTTTGGTGTATATTTTATTTTACTGTATAATTAGTTGACTTGTGTTAAATAAAAAATCAGTAAAATTATGAGTTTACTTTTATAGGTTTATTGTTGGATTTTTATTTCTTTTTAAGGGTTTCAGTACAAAAATTGGTGCAAATAGTAGTCAATTTCATCCGTTTTTTGTTGATGGTTTAAATTATTTTTTTGTGTTAATTAGTATTTGAGTGATTTTACTCAGTATATTATCTGGGCTTAGTCATGTGATATTTAAATATTACCTTTATGATTTTTTGTTTTTAGTAATATTAGTTATTTTAACTTTTTTTTTTTTTTTAAATAATTTTTTTTTATTCTTTATTGTATTTGAGGCTTCTATAATTCCTATTTTTTTGGTAATTGGTATTTGGAGAGCTCAGCCTCATCGTATTGTTGCTAATTATTATTTTATTATATATACAATAATTGGTGGTTTGCCTTTGCTTGTAAGAGTGCTTATCAATGTTCGAATAAGTAGGGATACTTATTCAATCTGAAGATTTAATCATTTGGGAATAGAAATCAAATCTTTACTTTTAATAATATTATTTTTGGCGTTTATTTGTAAATTGCCTTTATATGGTTTTCATTTGTGATTACCTAAAGCACATGTTGAAGCACCAGTTGGGGGTTCTATGGTATTAGCGGGTTTATTATTAAAAATAGGGAGGTACAGGTTATTGCGATTAGTTTTAATGTTTAAAATAAAATTGGTAGTTAGTTTAATATTCTTAGTAGGGATTAGATTATGAGGTGGTTTAGCTAGCGTTTTAATTTGTCTGCGGCAGGTAGATTTGAAATCTTTTATTGCATATAGTTCGGTGAGCCATATAAGTTTAAGTTTGGTAAGGTTTTTAAGTGGAGTTTTGTTTAGGTTTAAAGGAGGTTATATCATATTCTTGGCTCATAGGTTAGTTTCTCCAAGAATATTTTTTATCGGAAATACAGTGTATGAACGAGTTAGAACTCGAGTTATATCTGGATTAGGAAGAATATTAATAGATTCTAAGTTTTTGGCTTTTTGATTTTTTTTATTTTTAATTATAAACTTAAGGATGCCTCCTTTTGCAAATTTTTTTAGGGAGTTAAGTATTTATTTTGCGGTATTAAATTTGTCTTTTTTTTGTTTTCCGTTTATATTTTTAACTATAGTAATAACCAGGGTAGTAATGCTGAAATTTTTTAGAAAGATTTTTCGTTCTCAAAGGTTAGTATTAGTAAACAGAATATTAACTTCTCGAGAGAGTTTTGTAATGCTGATGAGTCTTTGATTTGTGTTAATAATAAGTTTTTGTTTATTTTTTTTTTAAGAAATTTGTTCCAAGATAGTATAGGTTAATTTAAAACCGTTAAGTTTATTCCTTAAAGATGTGCTGCTGTAGGTGCTATTATTATTGAGTTATCGTATAAGTCCTTTTCATTTAGTGGATGCTTCTCCTTGACCTATTTTAAGGAGAAGAATAGCTTTATTAGTTGCTTTAGGGCTAGTTATTTGAATGCACACATCAAATTTTTTTTTTCTTTTTGTGGCATTAATAATACTTTTATTAGTTAGTTTTAGTTGGTGACGAGATGTTACTCGAGAGAGATGTTATTTAAGATTCCATAGAGCTATAGTTCAAGATGGGTTACGTATTAGAATAGTTTTATTTATTATTTCAGAGGTATTTTTTTTCTTAAGATTTTTTTGAGCTTTTTTTCATTCTGGATTAGCAATTATTCCAGATGTAAGAGATAGTTGACCACCTAAAGGAATCTTAATTATAGATCCAATGTCTGTGCCTCTTTTAAATACAGTTGTATTATTAAGTTCCAGATTAACTGTTACCTATTGTCATTATAGCTTATTGTTAAATCAGCAAGCAAGAAGGATTTTGAGATTAATTTTAACTTTGGGTTTAGGATTTTTTTTTACTAGACTTCAATTAATGGAATACATAGAGGCTAGATTTAATATTTCAGATAGTGTTTATAGATCAGTTTTTTTTATGGCAACTGGGTTTCATAGGTTTCATGTTATTGTTAGAAGTTTATTCCTCTCAGCTTGTTTACTTCGAATAGTTAAAGGAGAGTTTACAGATGCTCAACATGTGAGGTTAGAATGTGCTATTTGGTATTGACACTTTGTTGATGTTGTTTGAATTTTTTTATATATTAGTATTTACTGGTGGAGAAGCGTTAGATTATAAAAGACAGAAAATAAAATTAATTATTAGTTCTTTAGATTAGATGGTTGAAAATGTCTTATTGTTAAGGTTTATAGTATTACTTAGGATTTTATATGTTTATCTGGGTTGATTAATTCTTATTTATATATTAATGTTATTATTATTGGTTGCTTTTTTAGTTTTATTGGAGCGAAAAGTCTTGAGAATAGTTCAAGCTCGTAAGAGACCAAATATTGTAGGTTTATTCAGGATAGTACAAACTATTTTAGATAGGGTAAAGCTTTTAACTAAAAAATTTGTTTTTAGTGGAAGTAGTATATTTTTTTATATTGCACCGTTTATAGGATTAATGCTTGCTTTTATTCACTGGTTTGTGGTTCCTTTTCCTTTTAATTTTTGAAATAGTGAGTATTCTGTTATTTTTTCTTTTGTGATTATGAGATTTCTTGTTTTTGTGGTTTTGTGAGCCAGATGAAGGTCTGAGTCTGGTTATGGGTTAATTAGAAGTGTTCGGAGAGTGGCTCAGATAATTTCCTATGAAGTGGTGTTTATGTTTTACCTATGCTGTTTTGTGTTAGTAATGAAGAGGTATAATTGAGATGATTTTTTAGGTATTGAGATATATGTAAGAACTTTTTTAAAACTTTTTTTATTTATTGTCTGAGTGGTATTAATTTTAGCTGAACTTAATCGAACTCCGTTTGATCTGGTGGAAGGAGAGTCTGAATTAGTTTCTGGATTCAATGTTGAGTTTTCAAGATATAGTTTTACTTTATTGTTTTTATCTGAGTATATAAATATCTGATTTATATGTGTGTTGTCAGCTTTAATTTTTAGAGAGTGTGAAAGATTATTTAGAAGGATCTTATGAAGAGCGTATGTAATATGTATTTTATTAGTACGAAGATTATTGCCTCGTTTTAAATTTAACCAATTAATTAAATTAATGTGAGGAGTGTATCTTCCTGTAGTTTTTATTTTTATAATTGTTGTTTTGGTCTTTTTCTCTAGATAAAATGTAATGATTTATAACGGCATTAGTATTACAACTTAAAATGGAGAAATCTAGGAGTTTAAGAAAGGTTGGTTTTGGAAGGAGAGTAACATTTGTGTAGGGATAGATATAAAAAATTTAGTTTATTAAAAAAGTTAGTTCGAGAATGTATAAATTATTAGGGTTTAATTATTTTTATCCTATCATTAAAGAGAAAGGAAATATTAGTGCATTTTTGCTTTAATTATAGTTTATTATTTTGAAATAATAAAAGATTTTTCATTGTATATTAATTGTTCCTAGATCATTGCTGGAAATTATTTTACTATATAAGTTGTAGTTTAATTTAAAAAATACTAGTTTTCGGGACTGGAGATCTACATAAAGGCAACTTAGTCAACTTAATAGTAGGATAAATATGTTTTAAGACAAAATATAATCTTGTGTGTAAACGGTTAGGTTGAAAAGTAAATATTTGTGTATTCCTGTTAGATTAATAGTAGGTAAATGGAAGAATTTTATTTTTTTTCAGTTTTGTTGGTTTCAGATAATATAAATTTAAAAGAGTAGTTAAAGTTATAGATGAACTGTTAAATTGATTATTTAAGATTCTCTATTTTAAGTAGGAAAAGTAGCAGCAGTGTACTATATGAAAATTATACTGGATTAAGAGAGTGTGTATTTAGTAAAACTAATAACGGTAAAGATTCATGGTTCTAATTATTAACAAAGGTAAAAATAGAAGATTGCAATGAAAGTATACATATTATTAATTAATTAGTTTAATAAAAAATAGTAAGTTTGAAACTTAAAGATATTGGAAAATATATTAATTTGTGCTTAGTAGTGAATTATGTTTTTTATTTATGTCAATATTAGGATATATAATAATTTTAAGTTCTAGTTTTCTGTTAAATATTATCTGTTTGTTAGTTAGGAGTAGAGTAGTCTTTATTGTCTTAATAATAGCAAATAATATGTTTTTTAGATTAATTATGCTATTAATTTACTCGAGAAGAATGTTATTGCTTTTTATGTATGTCTCAACGATGTTGAGGCTCTGAAAGACTAAAACAGAATCTAGTAGTTTTTCAAAGATTTTTTTTTTTTTTATGTTTTGAGATGTTTTCAGAGTATATTCAATAGGAAGAATAAATTGTGTAATATTTAATATATATACAGTAAATTATTTTTTTTGTTTTTTGAGAAGAAGGTTTCTATTTATTATTTTATTATTAATTTTAGTATTATTAGATAGAGTTTACTTTTTTTAAAATCAAAGTATAGCTTGATTTAGCTTAATGTTAGTGCTTAATATTTTATGGCTATCAAAGGATATCCATATTATAAATGAGATAATATTGTATTTTTGAAGCTGATTTGAGAATTTTTGAAAAGAATGTATTTTTAATTTAAAGAAAGAATGTTGGTTTTTCATACCATTAGTCAGTTTTATAAAGCTGAAAATATAAATAGTATTACAATGAAGCTGTCATTAGAGTAGAGAACATAGGTATCACTATGATGAAGCAGGAGTTAGTTTATTTCAAATATTAGTTTTGGGGATTAAAGATGGTCATCTTCAAGATCACTTTTGAGATTAATGTATTTATTGAGAGAATGTATTAGAGTTTTGTTAATATTAGGGCAATTGGTTTTAGTGTTTTTGTTATTTATAGTGTTTATCAACATAAGGCTGAGAAATATTTGGAGTTATGTGCAAATAAAGACCATATTCAAAATAGCTATCTTGTATTTATTAGTCTTGCTAATACTATTTGTTAAATGGAGAGAAGGAATATCCGGAGTAATTTTCCAGAGATGAAGATTCTGGTTAGACAATAGATTTTTAATCTGTTTTGATGTGTTTAGTGTAACATTTCTAGTAGTAAGGATTTTTGTATCCTGATCAATTTTTGAGTTCAGGATTAAATATATAGATGGGGAACCATTCAGTTTTTTGTTTCTTTCTTACTTAATATTTTTTCTTATTTTTATAATGTTATTAGTTTTGTCTAATAGTTTTTTGTTTCTGTTTATTGGCTGAGAAAGAGTTAGATTAATGTCTTATTTGTTAATTTCGTGATGATTCAGACGAATGGAAGCAATAAATAATAGGCTACAGGCAGTAATTTACAATCGAGTTGGAGATTTTGGTTTAATTCTATTCTTAAGGTACTTATTCATTAAGAGAAATAATTTAGTAATGAAAGGTTTTGAGTTGTATATTCCTATATTTATTTTTGTTTTTTTTTTTATAAGAGTTATTGCAAAGTCTTCACAGTTTTTGTTTCATCCGTGATTGCCAAATGCGATGGAAAGACCGACTCCAGTTTCTTCTTTATTACATTCTTCTACTATAGTAGTGGCCAGAGTATTTTTAATAATACGTCTTTTAATAAATATAGAGGCTAGATGAAGGTTAGTTCTAATTTTTAGGGTGTTAACTTCTTTATTAAGAAGATTGTGTGCTATAATACAACAAGATATAAAAAAAATTATTGCGTATAGTACAACTAGTCAATTAGGGTTTATAATAATAACTTTAGGATTGGGATTTTATAGATTGACTTTATTTTATATATTAATACATGCTTTTTTTAAAGCAATAATTTTTATAGTTTCTAGATTGTTTATCCATGGAGCAGTAAATAATCAAGATGTTCGAGTTTTGGGTATCAGTAGTGGAAATAATATATTTAGGTTTTTTTTGCTTATTTTAGGGAATTTAGTTATGATAAGGTTTCCTTTTTTTTCAGGTTTTTGGGTTAAGGATGTAATTATTGAAAACTTGGTTGTTTGTGTTTTTAATCGCTGTATTATTGTGTTAGGGATTGTTAGTGTGTTATGTACTAGTATCTATTCTATTCGAATGGTTTATAAGTTTTTATTTGATGAAAGAATCAGTAGAAGTAAGTTTAATTCAATAGAAATTTTTGGTAACCTATATGAGTATATTCGACTAATTTTATGCTCATTGTTGGTGGGGATTATTTTTCTTAGAATTTTTAGTCCTTTAAAGGAAGAGTTTTTAAGTTTTTTTTTAAAGGTTGTTCCACTTGCACTGTTAGTTTTTAGAAGAGTGTTAGGAGGAATGATAAGTATAAGATACCTACAGATGTTTTTGTTGATAGTGGCTAGTTATGTTCATTATTTCAATCCTTTATGACATAAGTTAATTGTTAAAATAAGATTTAAAATAGCTAGCGAAGTGGGCTTTTTAGATTTGTTATGATTGGAGCTGTTGGTCCCACGTAGATTTAGAGACTTTATAAGGTTAATCAACAGTTATAAAGGCTACTTTATCATTTTAATAGTATTTATTTTTATGATATAAAAATATTTTTAAGATTTTAGTTTATATATAAAACGTTTAATTTGCAATTAAAAAAAATTTTTATTATAAATCTTTAAAAAAAATTGTTTAGTATTTTTGAAAGTTCCATGTTTTTAAGGCTTCCAATGAGGATAGTCATTTTGTTAGCTTTTATATCAATTTCACTCATATCAAAAAGAAATTATATTTTAGACGGGGGGTATATTGGGATTGTAAATCAATTAAGAGGAAAAATTTATCCTAGATTAATTTTAATCTGTTTGATAATATGTTTTATTTTTTTTCTTAATGTTTTTAGGCTGGTTCCTTTATCTTTTTCTTATAGCAGTTTACCTGCTATAACTCTTAGATTTAGAGTAGTTTTTTGATTAAGAGGTTATATTTACTGTTTAGTAGTAAATTTTAGTAATTGTGTTGCTCATTTTTTACCTACTAGGGCACCTAAAGCGTTATATGTGCCGTTGGTATGAATTGAGATCTTAAGTTGACTGTGTCGGCCATTGGCTTTAGGTGTGCGTTTAATAGCAAATATTACCGCAAGACATTTGTTGTTATTTTTGGTAAGATCCAGAATATTTTTTATAAGATATTTTAGGTTACTGTTAGTGATTATGTTGCTATTATTAGTTATTTTAGAAGTAGCTGTTGCTGTTATTCAGTCTTATGTATATAACCTTTTATTATGTTTGTATATAGTTGAGAGATTAGATTAATAAATATTAAGTAAACTAAATAAGTTGTAGGGTTCATATTCCTAATATATCAAGAGTAATTATTGTTGATCTTAATAATAAGCTGTAAGCTAATGGAAACAATAAGCTTTTAGGAGTTGGAAGGAACGCAAGTGAATTATACATAGATTTTTTAGATTTTTTTTTTTTTTTTTATTAA